CTGGTTGAATCCAGTCTATTCTTGAAATAAACAACTCACACACACTCCCTTTCCAAAAAAGATCAATACACCAATCACTACACTTAGATTTATTGGATTTGTTGCTAAAATATCGGTATTAAATCCGAAACTCCCGGCGGATGACCAATGACCCAGGGAAACGAAAGAATCGGTTACATTTTTCATAGGATCTCCTCTTATAGATAGACTAAGAACATCATTTTTTTTTGTATTACTTGACCTATTTCCTATTCAGAAATCGAAAATGGAATCAAAATAGATTCCATTTCACAATCTATTTTTTTTTTCAATTGAGATTTCTAATAAGACTAATTCAAATAGAATTAGGTACCGGGTTTCGTGTAAATTGTGAAATACCTCGTTTGGTGCACCCTTTCCAAAAGAGTTTTCGTTGGACTAAGAAGGGGAAGGAAGAAAGCGAGTCGGTAACACGAATTCCTCATCCCCAAATCAGCCCTTCCACCCGGTTTCTCAACGAATAAGGAATTGTCGGAGAGTAATCTTGTTATAATGCGAAAAAGCAAGCAGGCAAGCGTCAAGTCCAACGAAAAAAATACGTATTTTTTTCGTGTTAGGATTAAACAAAAGGATTCGCAAATAAAAGAGCTAATGCTACAACCAACCCATAAATTGTTAAAGCTTCCATAAAAGCCAAACTAAGCAATAAAGTACCTCGTATTTTACCCTCTGCTTCAGGCTGTCTAGCAATACCTTCTACAGCTTGGCCTGCAGCAGTACCTTGACCAACTCCCGGTCCAATAGAAGCAAGCCCTACAGCCAATCCAGCAGCAATAACGGAAGCGGCAGAAACAAGTGGATTCATGATAAGTTCCTCGCACAAAAAAAAGAAATGATTAATGATACAATCAACGAATAAATTATGCCTTAAGTATTCCATCGACTAAGATTCAGCCAGTCGAAGTCAGTAAAAACTCCGAATTGAAATATTGAAATAAGAATATTTCATCAGATCATCAAAAAGGCTTTCTCCTTTTTAGTTCCTATTTGTTGAGTCTTTCCTGAATCTTATACAACTTGAGTTTCTCATTTCCTTCTTTCTAACCATTCTTTGAATTCTTCAACTCTTTACTTTATTTTTTTCTCACTCATTCTCAGAAATAAAATAAATGAAAAAAAAAACATAAAAAAAGACTTCTATTGATATACCCGTCTAAATTTATTATTAATATTAATTAATATTAATTTAAAGTGGGGCTTACTATTAGTTCATATCTAACTAGCCAAGATCTAATATCCAATATACCTGTCTTTCTTCCATAACGTAAACCTGGTATTCCACCTTAAATTCAATTGGATTCTAGAATCTTTCTTGGAATTGAAACATCTACAAGAGTTTACTTATAGCTATTCGATTCCATATACCTAGTTCGGCCTTTCTAGACTAATAGCTCTCCCCTCTAATATCCCGTTTTTTATATTACTTTCTATTCCTAGAGAACATACTTGTATGTTCTCTAAGTAGATTATCTTGATTGAAACATATATTGACTGGATCGAAGAACAAAAACTCTTTCTAAAATGAATTAATGATGACCCTCCATGGATTCACCTATATAAGCTGCGGCTAAAGTTGCAAAAATAAGGGCCTGAATCCCGCTTGTAAATAATCCAAGAAACATGACAGGTATAGGAACTACTAAAGGTACTAAAGAAACAAGAACAACAACGACTAATTCATCGGCTAATATATTTCCGAAAAGTCGAAAACTCAGGGATAGAGGTTTTGTGAAATCTTCTAAGATGTTAATGGGTAAAAGAATTGGAGTTGGTTGAATGTATTTACTAAAATAACCCAAACCTTTTTTTGTAAGACCCGCATAGAAATATGCCATTGATGTGAGTAAAGCTAAAGCTACAGTAGTATTTATATCATTCGTAGGTGCGGCTAACTCCCCATGAGGTAACTGTATTATTTTCCAAGGTAAAAGAGCCCCTGACCAATTAGACACAAAAATAAATAGAAACATAGTTCCAATAAAGGGAACCCAAGGACGATATTCTTCTCCAATCTGAGTTTTGCTCACGTCTCGAATGAATTCCAGGACATATTCAAAGAAATTCTGACCGTCAGTCGGAATGGTTTGTGGATTCCGAACAGCTATGGTGGCTGAGCTTAATAAGATAGAAATTACAACCCAAGAAGTAATAAGTACTTGGCCGTGGACTTGGAAACCACCTATTTGCCAATAGAAATGTTGGCCGACTTCTACACCGGATATATCATATAATCCTTTTAGTGTATTGATTGAACATGATAGAACATTCATATTGTCCTCTGACAGAAATATAACCTTAAAAAAAAATATTATTTTGATTCAACCATTGCTTTCTCGACTTGTCTACTTCAATCATATATAATACCAACAAATCACAACATATCCCCAGTTATTCTTATATCTTTTTTGATATTCAGGAATCTTAACCGATTTAACTCTATAAATTCGAATTCAATTCGAACATTTACTAAAGTCGTGTTTTTCCTATGAATCAAGGATTTCTTATATAGCTAGAACGGCCTTCACAAATTGCGAATACTAATTTTGTGAGAATTAATCTAATTGAAGCTATAGCGTCATCGTTCGCCGGAATCGAAATATCTGCAAGATCAGGGTCACAATTTGTATCGATTAAACAAATCGTTGGAATTCCCAAAGTGATACATTCTCGAAGAGCTGTATATTCTTCTTGCTGATCAACGATGATTACAATATCCGGCACCCCTGTCATATATTTTATCCCACCCAGATATGTTTGCAAGTGAGATAATTGTCTCTTCAACATGGCTGCATCTCTCTTCGGAAGACAGGCCAGTTTTCCCGCCTTTTGTTCCATTCTCAAGTCTCTGAACTTATGAAGTCTCGTTTCTGTGGTGGACCAATTCGTTAACATACCCCCAAGCCATTTTTTATTAACATAATGACACCGAGCCCTTATTGCAGCCCATGCTACTGAATCAGCTGCTTTATTTTTTGTCCCAACAATTAAAAATTGTTTTCCTTTACTTGCTGCATCAAAAACTAAATCACAAGCTTCTGATAAAAAACGAGCAGTTCTAGTAAGATTTGTAATATGAATACCTTTACGCTTTGCAGAGATATAGGGTGACATTCTAGGATTCCATTTCCTAGTACCATGTCCAAAATGAACTCCCGCTTCCATCATCTCTTCCAAATTGATGTTCCAATATCTTCTTGTCATTTCTCCTCACACTTTCTCTTTTTTTAAGAGATGAGGTATCCCTAAAAAATTGTTCCGACGGAACCTTCTCTTCGACGGCGAATTGCCCCTCGATCCAAAATTCAAACCATTAATTCCTTTCTATTCCTTATTTTCTTCAAAAAAAAATACCCGTAAGAAATAAAGAACAGATAAATCGGATGAATCCGTTCTTAAATTAGCTAAACTAGAGTTTTGGTGTATCATTGCACTTTTGTTTAAACAGATGAATTACAGAATTCTCTGTGATAAAACAAAATATCGTTCATTTCCCCCTCGAATAGATTTTTCTTTTTGTTTTTCAAAGGAATGCTCTTATATTGCCTTGCGCGATGTACTAATCCTTTGAATCCGGTACCAACGGGTATCGTTCCTCCCAGAACCACGTTTTCTTTTAAGCCTTTTAACCAATCGATACGGCCCCGGAGAGCAGCTTTTGCTAAAACTCGAGCAGTTTCTTGAAAACTTGCTTCGGATATAAAACTTTGAGTATTCAAAGAAGCTCTAGTTATTCCCAATAAGACGGCTCGGTAAGAGATCGCTTCTTCCAAAGCACGTCCTGTTCGTTCCGCTCGCAACAATCCAACGAGCTCTCCTGGTAAAAAAACATTAGACATTCCATCTTCTGAAACCAAGACTTTTGATGTTATTTGACGTACAATAATTTCTATATGCCTATTATGGATCTGGACCCCTTGGGATCGATAAACCTTTTGGATCTTATTAACCAAAGCGATACGACTTTGCACTATAGTTAGCTCAGCGCCAATCAAGAATCCCCAAGGAAGCCCAAGAATTCCTGTTATACGTTCATTCCAAGCACCAATCCTCCTTTCTAGATTTATCGATATTGACTCAAGCGACCGAACTTCTAAGACTTGTTCCACCTTTGGAAGGCCTTGCGTTATATCACCAGACCTCGATTTTTCATATATAAATGTAACTAATGTATCTCCTTCATAAACGATTTCCCCATAATGTCCATGAACAGTCGTTCCTGGGGTGGCCAAATAGGGCTTAGCTGCTCTTATTACTATAGAGTCAACTTGAACAATTAGAACTTGACCCGCCTTTGGGTGTGGCCCCTTTTTGGCTATATATACATTTTCACAAAGAAATTGTCCAAGACTTATTTTTGTGGAGGCCTTTTCACAATAATTGTGATGAAGACAAGGCCAATTCAATTGGAACGGATTCAAAATAATGTTACTTACTGGATCGGGATTATAAATCTTCCTATTTTCATCGATTAAATAATATTTCATTACTCGAAAAGTTTGTTTTAAATTGTCAAGTTGCAAATAGTTAGTTACCAAGATCTGATTATGAGTTATTAAATGGTAAAATGAATCAAAATTCGCAATTTGAAGGGCTGCTCCAAAAGGGCCCGACGAATTCCTAATTGGAATTATAGGATCGGGTTCTTTGTCATCTTTTCGACCCTTGAATGGACCCATTCGAAAACAATTGGCTGATGACAAAATGATAAAAGATTGGCATTCCTTCGTTCTATTCAACAACGTACGAACAGTTTCATGATTTTGGTTAAATGATTGTTGAAGTCTTGCTTTTGAGTAAACGGAAAAAAATGGAGTCATACGATCCGATCCATTATAAGAAAGCAATCCTGAACCTGATGGATCATTCCTTTTTCTGGCATACGAAACGGTGGATTTCACTAACTCGATTCTTAGGAAATTTCGAATCATACTATTTGTCTTTACTTCAACAAAGGAGGCGCG